TCTTTGATATATATGGCGCAACCCAATCCTTATTTCGAAAGTTTATAATTGAATTGATCCCCCTTCCCATTTTTCATCTAAGTATCTATAAATACTAATAAAAATTCACTCTTGACAGTGATATATGTTGTATATGTAAATCCTAGATGTGAAAATAGGCATAATTCGTCCACGAAAAGGTATAAAACAAGAATAGACAGAAATGTATATGCAAAAAAACAATAAGCAATGAGATCGAAATACTAAATCATAAATCGAGTTCGGGTTGGAATTCCATATATAATATAGACGAGACGGTATTTTCTATAATGCTATAAAAATGAAACACACTTAACTTACTCATGCTCATGATTCCTATTCTTGATATTAAAAAAAGGATTGGTTGAACTTGAAAATGCGGTACCAACTAAATACAGTGCTAACCCCATTTATTTCTTATTGAATTAACCGATCAACTTCCTATCGGACATTTTTTTGATTAGGTACTATTCCAAAAAAATTTCGACATATTTCACTTTATTATGATTATGAGAACCAATCCTACTACTTCTAGTCCTGTGGTTTCCACACTTGAAGAAAAAAACTTAGGACGTATTGTTCAAATTATTGGCCCAGTACTAGATGTCGTTTTTCCCCCAGGAAAGATGCCTAATATTTATAATGCTTTGGTAGTTAAAGGTCGAGATACGACCGGTCAACAAATTAATGTGACTTGTGAGGTACAGCAATTATTAGGAAATAATCGAGTTAGAGCTGTAGCTATGAGTGCTACAGATGGTCTGATGAGAGGAATGGAAGTGATTGACACGAGAGCTCCTCTAAGTGTTCCAGTTGGCGGAGCTACTCTCGGACGAATTTTCAACGTTCTTGGAGAGCCTGTTGATAATTTAGGGCCTGTAGATACTCGCACAACATCTCCTATTCATAGATCTGCGCCTGCGTTTATACAGTTAGATACGAAATTATCAATCTTTGAAACAGGGATTAAAGTGGTGGATCTTTTAGCTCCTTATCGTCGTGGGGGAAAAATCGGTCTATTTGGGGGAGCTGGGGTGGGTAAAACAGTCCTCATCATGGAATTGATCAACAACATTGCCAAAGCTCATGGGGGTGTATCTGTATTTGGCGGAGTAGGCGAACGTACTCGTGAAGGAAATGATCTCTACATGGAAATGAAAGAATCTGGAGTGATTAATGAAAAAAATATTGCAGAATCAAAAGTAGCTCTAGTCTATGGTCAAATGAATGAACCACCGGGAGCTCGTATGAGAGTTGGTTTGACTGCCCTAACCATGGCGGAATATTTCCGGGATGTTAATGAACAAGACGTGCTTCTATTCATCGACAATATTTTTCGTTTCGTCCAAGCAGGATCAGAAGTATCTGCCTTATTGGGGAGAATGCCTTCTGCAGTGGGTTATCAACCCACCCTTAGTACAGAAATGGGTTCTTTGCAAGAAAGAATTACTTCTACCAAAGAGGGATCTATAACTTCGATCCAAGCAGTTTATGTACCTGCGGACGATTTGACCGACCCTGCTCCTGCCACGACATTTGCACATTTAGATGCTACTACCGTACTATCAAGAGGATTAGCTGCCAAAGGTATTTATCCAGCGGTAGATCCTTTAGATTCAACGTCAACTATGTTACAGCCTCGCATCGTTGGCGAGGAACATTATGAAACTGCGCAAAAAGTTAAGCAAACTTCACAACGTTACAAAGAACTTCAGGACATTATAGCTATCCTTGGGTTGGACGAATTATCCGAAGAAGATCGTTTAACTGTAGCAAGAGCACGAAAAATTGAGCGTTTCTTATCACAACCCTTCTTCGTGGCAGAAGTATTTACCGGTTCTCCAGGGAAATATGTTGGTCTCGCAGAAACAATTAGGGGGTTTCAACTCATTCTTTCCGGAGAATTAGACAGTCTTCCCGAACAGGCCTTTTATTTGGTGGGTAACATCGATGAAGCTACCGCGAAAGCTATGAACTTAGAAGTGGAGAGCAAATTGAAGAAATGACGTTAAATCTTTGTGTACTGACTCCTAATCGAATTATTTGGGATTCAGAAGTGAAAGAAATAATTTTATTCACTAATAGTGGTCAAATTGGTATATTACCAAACCACGCACCTATTGCCACGGCCGTAGATATAGGTCTTTTGAGAATACGCCTCAATGATCAATGGTTAACGGTGGCTCTGATGGGCGGTTTCGCTAGAATAGGTAATAATGAGATCACCATTTTAGGAAATGATGCGGAGATGAGTACTGACATTGATCCGCAAGAAGCTCAACAAACTCTTGAAATAGCTGAAGCTAACTTGAGTAGAGCTGAGGGTAAAAGACAAGTAATTGAAGCCAATCTAGCTCTCAGACGAGCTAGGACACGAATAGAGGCTATCAATGTTATCTCCTCCTAGACAACAATCAAAATAATCAAAAGAAGTTCGTTATTATAGACTACACCACCAATTGAACATAATCAAATGGAATCT